TTTACATTTCTCAAAAGACTTCAATTGGTACGCGCAAGAAATAGGCCAATTCGGCGGCTTTTTGTTCAATTTCTCGTGGAGTCAAATTCTCATCAGTACGGGTCAAGGGAATGGCCCCCTGGCCTCTGATATCCATATAAAGGACACGACGAGCATAAATACCCTCTTTAACTTCTATTCTAACGGACTGAATATCTTTTATAAGGAATCGTAGGAATATGCGACGATTTTTTCCAGGAAATCCCCAACGAAAAATACACACTATCCCTTCCTTTCTATCGAATCGATCATAACCACTACCTACATTCCAGGAAATTGTGCACCACAAATAGGAACTAATAAAGAGACCCGCGATCCCGTAGAAAGACATCACGATCCCTTGTGGAAAAAAAATGATTTGCTGAGACGGAAAAAAAGATATCAAATTTCTACCAAGATAACTGGAAGTTCCAACCAATAAGAATCCTAATGAACCTAAAAAAAGGATAAGGGCCCAGCATAAATTACTTAGTTTTCGAGACCCCGTTATAAGTTCTATCCATATATCTTCTGATCGCCAACTCATACTTGATCTGATTGCATTTTATTGGAATTGAGAGAATACCCCAAATGAATTTGACTTTACTTTTTTTTGTTTCCGAAGTAACTCTCATCAACTAGCACTAGTTTGATGTGAACTAGCACTAGTTTGATGTGAACCTTTAGGAGTAATTCATCAAATTGATTAGATCTAAAATAATAAATAACATACCCTTCATATGAGCCCACTATACATATTGATATACCTATAGATCCACCGACTTTACATTTTAGCCATCCAGTGATCCTGATCTATTTGAAACTAGCTAGAATTCATTTACCCATAGATCCTTTTCTGCAGGCATAAGAACTTTTTCCTTTATGTTCGGCGGAAATTACACCTATTTTTCGAAATAGATATCTGTGTTATGCTACAAGTCTAAGTTTTGAAAAAAAAACGGATGAGATTGGGTCCCATCAGATCTAAACAATCTTGTTTTTTTGAACATGAAGAGATAAAGAAGCCATTGCAATTGCCGGAAATACTAGGCCTACTAAAGGCACAAAAATAGAGGGGAAATTGAAAGTTGTCATAAAATGGGTACCTCGATTTACTATTTGTACCTGCTATTATTTCTTTTTTATAAAAAAGAAATATCTTATAATAATTATAATTAAGAATTGTAATTATTATTAATTAATTAAATTTCAAATTCTTAGTATAGAAATAAGTATCTATATATCTAAGTGAGTATATAGAATAAGTCCAAGGAATGTAGAACTAAATAAATGGACTTAATTATTTTTCTTCATTTCTTTGTCTTTTGTTCTTGTCTTCGAATTTTTAATAAAGAAAGAGTTTCTTACAGATTATCGAAAGATTCGTTAGAATGCGACCCAACAGGAATTTTTAGTGAAAATGGGATTTTCGGGAGATCGAGAAAGATAAAAAACTATATATCTATCTTTTCTCTATTTGATTATATACATAAGACATAAGACGAAATTCATTTTATTTGCCTAATTTCACGAAAGGAAGAATTCACTCTTTTATCTTGTTGATAGAGACTTCTTAATTAGTAATCGGGATTCTAGGTAAAAAAAAAAGAGTTATCCGCAACTTTTTATTCTTTCTACAATTAGATCTTAGGTCATCAAAGAAAACTCCATTCTTATTTACTTTGATTCTTATAAACTAACTACTTGTTTGCTACAAATAAACTAATTGAATTTTGTGTGCTCTACTTGATTGAATTTTAATTCAAAGGAAAGAAAGCGTGGAGCTTAAATAACTCGCTCAGAACGCTTTTTAAAGGATTACGTGGTACAATTAGGTCAAATAAGCCCTTCTGGAATAAATATTCAGCCGCTTGTGAACCTTCAGGTACTGTTTTATTCAATGTTTGTTCAATTACTCTTTTACCCGCAAATGCAATATAGGAATTGGGTTCAGCAATAATGATATCTCCCAACATACCAAAACTAGCTGTTACCCCACCAGTAGTAGGAGATGTAAGGATTGATACATAAAATAACTTTTTATTTGATTGATAATCATATAAAGCAGACGATATTTTAGCCATTTGCATCAAGCTCAAACTTCCTTCTTGCATGCGTGCCCCCCCGGAAGCGCACACTATAATAAGAGGTAGAAATTGATCGGTAGCGTACTCAATCAAACGGGTGATTTTCTCCCCGACTACGGATCCCATACTACCCCCCATAAACTGAAAATCCATAACCCCAATTGCTACGGGAATACCATTTAGTTCACCTATGCCTGTTTGAACAGCCTCAGTTAATCCTGTCTTTCTTTGATAAGAATCAATACGATCTTTATAAGGCTCCTCCTCCGAATGAAATCCAATGGGATCCAGAGAGATCATGTCTTCATCCATAGGGTGCCAAGTACCGGGATCGATCGAAAGTTCGATTCTATCTGAACTACTCATTTTCAAATGATATCCACATTGTTCACAAA